TTTCACAAAACAATCCATCTTTTTCTGGTTTATTGGTTTTATAATGAAAAGTATAGGGTTTTGTCACCTCTCCAACTATTTCTCCATTGGGTAGGATTTTGTTAGCCCAAGCCTTTATTTGGTGAGGAGACACCGGTCCAATTTGAAGTTGTTGATGTTTATACCGGTCGATCATAGAATAGAAATTCTGATTCATTCAGATCAAGCTTCCTTCCTATTAATCTGGAAGTTCTTCTCAGATACAAGGAAATGATTCAGTTCTAGAGCCAAAGATCGTAGTTCTCGAATGAGCAATCGAAAAGATTCTGGAGCATCTTCGGGGTTAGGTACTGTTCCTCCAATGATCGTAGCACCGAGTACTTCTTGACGAGCTCTAATATGATCAGATTTATAAGTAAGCATCTCTTGTAAAATATGAGCAACACCAAATCCCTCTAGAGCCCAAACTTCCATTTCTCCTACTCGTTGTCCCCCTTGCTTGGCCCTTCCTCTAAGGGGTTGTTGTGTAACAAGTGCGTAATGCCCACTTGAACGTCCATGGATTTTATCATCAACTTGATGAATTAATTTTAGGATATAGGACTTTCCTATTTGAACAGGTTGTTCAAAAAGATCTCCTGTTCTTCCATCAAATATTCTGCTTTTTCCCGGATACTCGGGTTCAAATACCCATGGATTTTTTGTTTGCTTACTGGCGGAATATAATTCAGAAAACACTAGTTTTCTCGAAGCCTCTTGCTCATATCTCTCATCAAAAGGTGCTATTCTATAATGTCTCTTTAGAAGATCCCCTGCTAACCCTAGCGAGCATTCAAATATCTGTCCCACATTCATTCGTGAGGGTACTCCTAATGGATTGAAGACCATATCAACAGGTGTTCCATCTTGCAAATAGGGCATATCTTGTCTAGACAAAATTTTGGAAATAATACCCTTATTTCCATGTCTTCCCGCTACTTTATCACCTACTTTGATTTCACGTTTCTGTGAAATATATACACGAATCCTTTCTGGATTATAACCAGAACTCCCCTTTTTCTGGATCCATCTCACATCAATAACTCGGCCCCTCCCGCCTATAGGTAGTTTTAGAGAAGTTTCTTTTGCAGTGGATACCTGAATGCCAAGTATGGCTCGTAATAATCTATCCTCAGGGGCATACGACGATTCGTTCGCTGTCTGGGGCGTTAATTTACCTACTAAAATATCGCCTGCTTCTATCCAAGATCCCAGCATCACAATTCCATTTCTGTCTAAATTGCGAAGTAAATGAGCTTCTAAATGTGGTATTTCCTTAGTGATTCTTTCGGGGCCTTGACTTGTCACATGAGCCTGAATTTCATATTTCCGGATGTGAAAAGAAGTATAAATATCTTCATATACTAGACGTTCGCTAATTAGTACTGCGTCTTCAGAATTGTAACCTTCCCATGGCATATAAGCTACTAATACATTTTTTCCTAAAGCAAGTTCCCCACCAACAGTAGCCGCACCGTCCGCTAAAATTTGTCCCTTTTTAATGCATTTCCCCTCCCGAATCCGAGGTTTTTGATGCATACAAGTATTTTTGTTGGAGCGTTGATACATAACTAATGGGATGCTTATAGTGTCCCCATTACTTGCGAAAATGATCTTGTGAGTATCAGTATAAATGATCTTCCCCTCGCGTTCAGCTATAGCGGAAACCCCCGAATCTAGAGCCGTTTGACGTTCCAACCCAGTTCCAACAATGCACTTCTCGGACCGAGAAAGCGGAACTGCTTGGCGCTGCATATTAGAGCTCATTAAAGCCCGATTCGCATCATTATGCTCGATAAAAGGAATGAGGGAAGCTCCAATAGAAAAATATTGGAAAGGAAAAATGCTTCTAAAATGAATCTGTTCCCATGCAATAGTCAGGAATTCTTGACGGTATCGAGCTGGAACAACCTGCTCTTCCTGAATACCCCGATTCAGGGCCAAAGAATTTCCTGCTGCTACCATATAATATTCATCTCTATTTGGTGATAAATAAATAATCTGTGCCTCCTTTGATCTCTCAGATATTTCATAAAATGGACTCTCTATAGATCCACAATGACCAATCCTCACATGAATAGCTAAGGATCCAATAAGTCCAACATTGATTCCTTCGGACGTGTCAATTGGACAAATACGCCCATAGTGGCTCGGATGAATATCTCGTATCCGAAAACTAGCAGTTCGCCCCGTCAATCCTCCAGGACCCAAATAACTCAATTTTCGCCCATGAACAATTTGTGTCAATGGATTAGTTCGATCCAAAACTTGAGATAAAGGGTGTAGGCCAAAAAATGATTCATAAGTAGTTGTTAATGAAGTGGAAGTGACCAAATTTTGAGGGGTCGGTATCAATTTATGCCGGATTGCTCCACATATAGTTCCTCGAACCGCATTTTCTAAACGAACAAGAGCCAATCCGAATTGATCTTGTAACAGATCTGCTACAGAACGAATACGTTTATTTTTCAAGTGATTCATATCATCAAGTGTACCCATCCCAAATTGCATTCCGATCAAATGATCCGCAGCAGCCAATAGATCTCGTGGTAACAAAAATGTATTGTTCTGAGGTATAGCAAGGCTCAGTCTCCGGTTCATATTTCGTCGACCAATCCTTCCTAATTCACATCTTTGTTGAAAAAATTTCTTTTGTAATTCCTTACATAACGACTCAGAAAATACTGGATCCCCGCCCACGCAAGCAAATTGTTGATAAAACTCCAAAATAGCATTTTCTTTTGACCCTATTTTTTTTTTCTCCTTATCATTCGAGAAAGACAAGAAAATTTCAGGGTAACAAACATTATCTAGAATATCTCTTAGATTCGAACCCATAGCTGATGATAGAACTAGAATAGATATTTTTTGTTTCCTACTTACGCGTGCCCATATCCTTGTTCTTTTATCAATCTCTAATTCTGATCTTCCTCCCCAATCTGATATTATAGTGCTGGTATAGACAGAAATTCCGTTATGATCCAATTCGGAACGGTAGTAAATACCCGGACTTTGCAATATTTGATTGATCACAATTCTGTATATTCCATTTACTATAGAGGTTCCCAGAGAATTCATTAAAGGAATGTTTCCAATAAAAACCGTTTGTTGTTGCATTTCTCTACCGGTTTTCCAAATTAATCCCGCGGGTACATATAATTCAGAAGAATATGTGAGCGATTCATACACAGCATCTCTTTCTTTTATCAAGGGCTCTACCAATTGATATCTTTCCACAAATAATTGAAATTCCATTTCTTGATCTCTATCTTCAATTTTTGGAAATTTATGAAATTCTTCCGCCAAGCCCCGATTAATGAACCTACAAAATCCCCCAAATTGTATCTGACTAAATCCAGGTATTGTGGACATTCCCTCATTTCCATTACGGAGCATCTTAATCTTAAGTTTCCTCTTTATTGAAAAAATACCATTATTGGTTCACTATTCATCGAACCGCACGGATACGGATCGATCTCGCAATGATGGAATGTATATTTTGTTTACTGAATCACATGAAATTTTAACCAAATATGTATTTCTCATACGTATGAACGGAGACGGGACGGAGAAATGCAGAGCATTTTCGACGCAAATTCGAATTTGCGACAAGTACAAATCGAAAAAAAAAAATGGAAAAACCCTTCCTGGAAAAAAATTCTGTCACTTACACTTATGGAGTCTTGTCTAGAATATCAAAATGGATCCAATTTCTACTTATTATTATGATATTACAATGAGATTGGGTACCAAAAAAATAAATGGATTGGGGATAAAATCTCCTCTCTATGAATGAGATAAAGACAGAATAATCAGAAATATAGTTTCCTTTTTTTTAGTACACTCCATTTCCCATGTTCAAAAAAATTCGTGGATTATTTTTGGTAGTAGAATTGATGCAATATGATTGAATTCCATAATATATATTATTATAATAAAAATCAAAGTCATATTTGTAATGCCAATATGGTTATCGAGTTATCCGTATATCATACCTTTTATCATAATTTCACTTGGGGCAACACGAGTCACACTCTATCAAAATTCCTGTTTTTTTCTATTCAATATATTCAATAAAAAATGCAAGGACGACGATTTTCTATAGGGGTATGTGCCTAAGAGCGAGACCCAGCTCGGTATCTGATTGGATAATAACAATTTATGTTCTGGGGTTTACATATACACATATATGTTGTTATAATTGAAATTGAAAAGCATTTATTATTGAAAATAATGGATTTAGTCATAAATAAATTTGTTTTTCTTATGCCATTAAGGAAACCAAATTTCATTTGATATGAAAATGAAAAACCGTTCACTAATTCAAAGTAAATGGTTAATTGTTATAATTTTCCCTGAATTTTGCAGCCTGTGACCGAAAATCTATTTTTTTCCTATTTTCAACAGAAAAGAGAAGTTTTAAGCTTTGTCTATTTTAAGATACAATCGAGTAGAATAATCTAAACTAGATCCAATAAAAATAGGAATTCATTTTTTTTTTTTTTTAGAATAAGTATGACCTGCGGGATTCAAGATCAAAAAAAATTCGTAGTAGAATATGGATTATTGATAATATTTTTATCCATTTTTGATTGGATCGAATTAGGAGGCGACATGGCCAAGTGGTAAGGCGGGGGACTGCAAATCCTTCATCCCCGGTTCAAATCCGGGTGTCGCCTGATCAACAAAAAAATTGGGGATTTCTTATTCTTATATTGCTGATCTAATTAGACGAATTCTTGCCCCGCGGAAGCAGAGGCAAGGGACTGAGCAGACGCGCCAATACTTTCTTTTTAGAACCATGAGTTCTGGGTGTGGCCCAAACCGGTACGGTGCCGATATGGATGAAACAACCCTCCCTTATTAATTTAGAATTGAATTTCATAATTCAATTTCATTATTTATTAATGATTGGTTCGGGCTATTTTTTTTTCAATTGAATCCAATAAATAGTGAGAGTAAATTCTAGGATTCAGAACCAGAACTACGAAAGTCGGAGTTCGGAAATCTTGGTATCCAATCCTATTCCTAAGGGATACTCTATTTTTTCTCCTAGGATTAAAGAAGAGATTATACGAAAGACTATCAAGATCTCCTAATTATCTTATACTGCCCTTAGTAAGATAGTGTCTAGCGGTTCCGTCTGGTATTAAATTAGATTGAGGGGAACTCGATTTAGGAGTTGTGGAAAAGCCCTAATTTGTATCCAAACCCGCGAGAGTCTCTGAGTGCTCAGACATGCAATTAGGATGGTTTGTCTGCTCTTCTAGAGTCAAAGTTGAAACAAAAAAAAGAATGTATGTAGTAATAATCGTGGTGGTTTCTCCCGATTCTTTCACAGAAAGACAGTAAGGCTCCGATCAAAAAGGCTTCTTCGATCAAATAGGAAATATAGATATCTGATAGAAAGTTATTTATCTTGATGGTATATTTTTATGTTTTTTGCTTATGAAGGAAGGGCACCAAAACAAACAAAAGGTCTTACTATTCTTTTCTTTATGCTTACCTGTCGGAACATTCCTTTGAGATTTTCAAAGGTGTGTGTATTGTATTTGTACTTAATGCTTCCTGATTCTACCAGAAATCCTATAATAATATAGGAACTTGTTACAAATGTATTCATTGAATTGGTTTGGTTCATCAATAGCCTTAATTCAGAATCCTATTTTGACTCTGTGCCATTGATTCCACTATGATTATTAATCAATAATGGAATAATTCCTTCATGGAGATAGGGGACATAATTCACATGGATATAGTAAGTCTCGCTTGGGCTGCTTTAATGGTAGTCTTTACATTTTCTCTTTCACTTGTAGTATGGGGAAGGAGTGGACTCTAGGGCTAGGGTACTAATTGAGTAATCGATTGAGTAATCGAATTGTATCAATTCTTTATTGATCGTTTTGCGAAACCTTAAAAAAACGTTTCTGTTTCAAAATTGTACTGGAATATGGTAATGCATAAAAAAATACAATTATGAATAATAATCATTCGATCAAACAATGAATGATTATCATAATTGAATTTCGAAACTCAAATCTACGCATGATAGGAAATTTTTTCTAATCGAATTTTTCCTAAATATTCGATTTTGGTGAATCAACTCTTACCAGAATTATGGATATTACAACGAGAAAAACCAATCACTATTTTTTTTCTTTATTTGTTTCCCCTTTTTCTTAACTTTTACTCTTTGAAGAGAAAGTCTGCTGCTATAACGGCAATACATACCTCCTTTCCACAGGAAGCGATTGGCGGTTGTCCAAAGAAAAGAGGTCCTACACCTAATAAAATGAGATCTTTCTTCCGTTGAGCGATCTGTACATCGCACATTTCACGTTTGTTTTAGACTCCTAGAAATTTTTTGATGCTTTTTTTTGACTCATCTCGTCACAAATGTATTCTATTTATATGTAGCGAAAAAAAAAAAATAGAATTCGAGTGCTATTTAGAGGTACATCTAATATATGTACATACATATTGTAAATTGATCTATACGAAATGAATGAAGACTAGATTCGTATACAACTTTAGAAACGTTACGTTATATAATAAGAAATAATATATAATACTAGATAGTGTGGTAGAAAGAACTATATATAGTTCTTTCTACCACACTATCTCAGATACTTCCACTTCTGATTCCAGCCCTATCATTTAATTTAAGACTTCAAGTTTGAATCTCTTTTATTTCTTCAACCATTGATAAGAACTAATAATTCAAGTTTCATTCAAATTAATTATTTTGGCTGACCGTTTTTACGTATATGATAAGTAAAAAAGCAGTAGGAACTAAAATAAACAGTGCAGTAGCAATAAGTGCGAGAATATTGACTTCCATAATCTTCTTTTTTGTTTCGCAATAACTCGGGATCTAATCCCATAGAGATGATAAATTTGACTCCTGTAAATTCAATGGGATGAATTGCATCCTGATGATACTGAATCAGATCAATATTATGAATAACAATATCTGATCTATCAAATCAATTCATCGTCGAAAATGAAATAGTCTAACATAGGAAAATCTTTTATGCATACTAAATCAAAAATGCCGTTTTTGATTGGATCATAAATCCTATCATTGGATTTGCATCTTTTTTTTTCACTTTTTCTTTTCTATAACCTATTATCTTCCTTATACAATTCTACTACTTATACATACAATAGTATATATACAAATACATACAATTAGGAGGTATCATATGACCGGTATTCTATGGGGCATACACAGATCCAATTCAAACAGTAGAAGTGAGATGGAAAAAAGGACAGATTAAGTCTAAAAAATCGAATATTCCAAAAATTGACTAAATACTAAAAGGGGGCGTTGCTTCTTTGGTCTTTTTTTTTTATTGAAATTTAATTAGTATCTTCTTCTTGGATTGGGGTTAGAACGTATACATCACAAATACTATAGTATTAGAGGATACACAAACAAAGCCGGAATTCAAAAAAGTGTGATTTAACCTGAACCTGAAAAGTACTCTGTCGAGGTAATTATATTAAGTTTATTGTGTATCGTACAATAAACGAAGATAATTTGTGTCTGCACTCCCGGTAAAAATACGGACACTCTATAATTCTATTTTGCTCTCTGTCTTCCTTTTCACAGAAAAAAGAAAGATGAATTGAGAAATTCATCGGATCCTAGTTCGGGACTGACGGGGCTCGAACCCGCAGCTTCCGCCTTGACAGGGCGGTGCTCTGACCAATTGAACTACAATCCCGGCGAGGTATATGGAATACATATTCTTATGAAACCATAAGAATATTCTACTCGTCATATTGTAAGAGATACACGAATGATATATTGATATCATATCCACATAAATATGTGCTTTAGCGAGAGTGACACGAATTACTAGTAACCTGCGGTTCTTTTATTGTAAAAAAGAAATAATCAATCTTTCAATAAGAAAAAAAGATCCTTTTCTTGATACTTTACTTAAGGATCATAAATATGGATCGTTAGAAAGATCAGAACAGAACGAACGAGAAACATATAGATAGAGCAAAAAAATTTACTTTTTCTCTTTATTTATACGGATCAGACATTTCTGTTTCTGGAGGACGAATTTCTTATATCATACTCATGGAGCGGCACGTTTTTGGGCCGAGCTGGATTTGAACCAGCGTAGACATATCGCCAACGAATTTACAGTCCGTCCCCATTAACCGCTCGGGCATCGACCCAGGAAGAATTCATTCTAGGCTTATTGATAATCCACGATCCACTTCCTTTCGTAGTACCCTACCCCCAGGGGAAGTCGAATCCCCGCTGCCTCCTTGAAAGAGAGATGTCCTGAACCACTAGACGATGGGGGCACATCCGCCCGGCCGTCATCATAGTCATCATACTATGATGATAGTATGATCAGTTTTTTGGAATTGTCAATATAATCTAATGGTATGGCTAAATCCAAAGAGTCTTTCCTACTTTCTATGTTATGATTCGATAGATTTTTTTGTTTGATTTGATACTTCACTTCATGAATGAAGCATCTCATACTATATAACTCTATATAAAATATTCTATATAACTCTATTCTATATAACTCTATATAAAGAAGTATAGGATTCCTTCAGTTCGGTCAATGATTGGTCCGACCTGAAAATGGGGGTTTACCCCCTTTTTATTTCTTTTTTATTCATTGCTTCGTTTATCGTCCAGATAAAATATGCCTATCACTATCTCACACTAAGTCAGAAAATGCAAAAAGGGGGAAAAATGTTCTTTTTTGTAAGAATTCGATTCGGGGTACGAATCCCCTCATCACATGATTAAAGAAAATGCCTGGAATCTATGTCGATATCGGAATGGGATTCGTAAATCAAGCGAGTCTTGTTCTGATGGGTCAGGTCAGTCAAAGTAAACAAAGCAAGGGGGACCAGTCTTGAAACAATTCACTGTATTTTCTCAAAAAGAAAGAGAATAATTTTACCTTTAAGTAAATCAGATTTTTTTTCTGAATGAGTTCGTATGTACAATATGTACATATATACCTATAGTACTAGACTAGTGCATATATACATATATGCATTAGACTCCATAATAGAAAATGACTAATTCATGAATTAAATAGGGCCTTTTTAACTCAGCGGTAGAGTAACGCCATGGTAAGGCGTAAGTCATCGGTTCAAATCCGATAAAGGGCTTTTTCCAAAAAACTCAAGTCACTCAAGTCTTATTCTTCGTTTTTCAACGTAGAATAGAGATATTTTTGATAAAAAAAAAGAATAAGGTAACCTCATTATAATGAGTTCCGCTTATTAGGAGTTTTTTTATAGTTAAAAAGTTGAACATTGAATCATTATCATAATGACTAATTGCACTTTTATTTTAGGGGATTCCACTCTGTAGTGACATAATAGTCCTCTTCATATCTTATATATTCCATTTTTTTGTCCTGGGACAATAAATATTCTAGATATCCAATCTCTATTATTAATTGCCAAACTCAAATATTCCTACTTCCCCATTTTTCCTAGCAAACTACCATAACATAAAATTAGAAAAGTAAGTGGACCTAACCCATTGAATCATGACTATATCAGCTATTCTGATATATGAATTCGATATATATTAAATCGTAGAAGCGGTTTTGTTTTATTTCCTTGGAACATACAAGGCAATAATTTTTCGATATTTCTTATTTTATCTTCTTGTTACTGGATGTTCCACAGGAATAAATCGCTATTCTTTTCCGATACATATAAAAAAGTATATTTCGAAAATCTATTTTTCAATAGATTTCCTTGGTTTCAGAATCCAATATTGTTCCGACAATGCAATAGAGAACGAATGCGAGAAAGGGGCTTTCATTTCCAGTCTACAATTATTTAATATTTCATTTATGGGCAGGGAAAACAGAATTTTCTTATTTTTTTTTTGTTTGCACCGTTAAAAGATATACTCTGGAATATGAGTTAGAGGACAATTCGGGGTTCAAATGGTTATATAGTGTTATATAGTAATAGT